AGACTTTGATCTATTCCATAACATAAAAATTGGAAAGTTATCCAGTCAACATAATCAAAATATTATATTCATAGAAATTACAAAAGGGGATCCTTGGTTCTGATCTGATGTTTCAAACTACTCTATTCTTTCTTTTGTTTCTTATGATGTGATGTTTTTGTTTGAAGACTTGAATCTATTGATTGATTCATAGTTTCCGTCGTTTATCCATAATATTAACTCTTACGAAAGAACAAGAAAGAAGGAATCAATCGATTTTCTGTATAATCCATATTAGTATATAAATGATTTATTTGCAGGATGTCTTATCTGTATAAATCATATATATATTAATAGAATAGAACCTCACTCTATAAAAACTATACTCTAAAGATAAAATAAAAAAAAAACTGTGATGAGATAATAAATAATAATTTGGATATGTGGAAAAATAAAATATAATCTGTTTTTCAACCGGAAGAGTAAAAGTATCTTTTTGTTTGAATAATTTTTCTCTTTTTATTAAGTTATTAAGTAAGTTATAAGTTTAAAAGTTAATTGAATAATTTAATTGAAGAAGTTCTATTTGCTCAATGAATTACCCCCCCCCTAAACACACACCCCCCCCCCTTTTTTGTTTGTCCACTACTTTTTATAAATCTAAATTATAAATTTAAACAAGGGGGTTTCGATAGACACGAAAAAGAAGGAATAGTAATCTTTGACGAACAGACGAAAAGGATAAAAAATCATTATTATTTCGATATAAGACGACACAAGAAAGGATTGATTTTCCACCCTTTCTTGTGTCGAATAGAAGATTAGGAAGACTAGTAATCCCTCCTAGAAGTATTTGTTCCTTTCGTTTATCCCGCCCTTTCCCTATATTCTTTTCCTTTGTATTTGTATGCCTATTGTCTATTACTAGGAATGGGATACAAGTAATGAATTCCAGACATCCCGCGAAAACAATATAAACAAAGCAAGCAAGGGGGTTTACAGAATTTTTTGATCATACATAATTGTATCGATCGACAAAAATTCGCGCTTTTTACTTTACCAATTCAATGTTAAGGGATCTCTGGATCTAGAAATTCATTTCGTACAATTGAACCTTTTCAAACTGTTTCTTTTTAAGAACCAAAAAAATTTGTGCCAAAATAACGGATGCCAAGAAGAACAAAAGGCCTTGGGCGCGTAATGGATCTTGAAGCACTATTTCTGCATCTCCCTGACCAAACCCTCCCACATTAGGATTGCTTGTTAATGGTTGATCAAGCTTGATGGATTCGCTCTCTGAAACAAGAAGTTCTGGTCCTGGAGGTATAATATCAACCACTTGATGTCCATCCGATACATCAACTATGGTTATTTCATATCCCCCCTTTTCTCTACGTACTATTCTGCTTACTATTCCTGCCGATGTAGCATTATAGACTGTATTGTTACTCTTGCTCCCATCAGGATAAATCTGACCCCTTCCTCTATTCCCACCTACATATATGGGATATTTTAAGAAGTGAACGTCTTTCTTCGTAGCAGGGTCGGGGGAAAGAATGGGAAAGACAATTTCACTATATTTCTGACCGGGAACAGGACCTATCACAAGAATATTTCTTTTATTGGGACGATAACTCTGAAAGGATAGATTTCCCGTCTTTTCTTTCACCTCGGGAGAAATACGATCGGGGGGGGCCAATTCGAATCCCTCGGGTAAAATGAGAACAACCCCCACATTCAAAGCCCCCTTTTTCCCGTTAGCAAGAACCTGTTTCAGTTGCATATCATAAGGGATTCGAACAACTGCTTCAAATACAGTATCAGGAAGCACAGCTTGCGGAACTTCAATATCCACGGGCTTATTAGCTAAATGGCAATTGGCACATACAATTCGTCCAGTTGCTTCCCGCGGATTTTCATAACCCTGCTGCGCAAAAATGGGATATGCATTTGAAATAGATGCCCGAGTTATTACATATATCATGATCGATACAGAAATGGATCGAGTCATCTGTTCCTTTACCCAAGAAAAAATATTTCTATTTTGCATGGTCCAATCATTGATCCCGGAATTTCTACAATAAATTAGAAAGGTAGCTAGCTAGTATAGTTCCCTATCCACGAGTCTGCCATTGTACTGGAATAATTGTACTGGAATATAGGACGAATACCCTGAACAGGTAGAAGTATAAAGAATAAGTAAGATTGAAAATACTTTCTTTATTCTTTATACAATACACGAAGAAACATTCTGATTTGATTGATATCAGGAGATCAAATGAGTTCTTCATTCGTTCATTGAATGATAAATGACTACAAGTGAAGGAGATACACGATTTAAATAATGGAAGATCCAATATTTCACAATTGTATCTAGAATAACTGGAAAAGTGGAAACAAGACCGGATATAATTTGATCGTTATGAGCCAATCCAAAATCGTTGTAGACCGAACCAATCATAAGTTCCCAACCATGGGTCGAATGAAATCCGATCCATAAATCAGTAACTAAAAGAATCGAAAAGGCTTTTATTGTGTCACTCAAGTTATAGAGGAATTCCTGAACCCAAGAATTAAGAATGACAAGTTCTTCATTACCCAGAATAAAATAACCACTTAGAATAGCGAAACAGATTATATTTGTCGAGAAATTAAAAATGATATGGAGATGATACTCATTGTGTGTTTTGACTAATTGTATCGTTTCCTTGTGTATTCCTATACGAAGCTTTTGTATATGTGTTTCCGGGTATTCCTTTATCATTTCGTCCAACAGGAATAGTTCTTCTAATTCTATGAATCTTTCTAGAACATTTTTCTCTTGAATATCATTTAAGAAAGTTTCGGATTGCCGGGTATTCCACCAATTAATAACCCATGGTTCCAGACTTTTATTAAATGAGAGAGAGACCCACCAGGGCAAAAATACTATGGATACAATATATGGGAGGGAAGTCAATGCTTTCTTTTTTTTTCATTTTTTTATCTGTGAATTGTTAATGAATCTGCTTCATTCGTCGATTCTATCTGATATTTCTCTGAACACTAATTCTATAACAAGGTATCAAACCTATGAATCTATTCCCATTTTTGTGTAAAAATTTAGTCCTTAGATCTAGAAAAAATATAGAAATAGAATAAGGGTCCTTTTCAGATGAAAAAAAAAATAAGCAAATATGATTCCCAGAGATATCTCAATTGGGTAAATTCCAACTAATTTCATCTTCATTTGTTCTTGTCGATGAATACTCGAAAAACCCACTTGAAGTAACGAATATTATTCAGATTTCGAGACGAAAAAACTCCTTCTCGGATCAATTAATTATTTCGAAATGTTTCACCGCCTAACCAGAGCCCAGGAATAACGTATCAATTCAAGATCTTGGGTCTAAAAAGATGAATTCTGTATTACGAAATAAATGTTCGGATATGTTTGATGAATGCATACTTATTAGACTTTTTACTAGTATAAATTGGGCTCCATACGCATACAAAAAATGGTTTTTGGTATACAAAAAATTGCTTTTTATTATAGTTTAGTTGTTACATATGAGCTCTCCTGCTTTTTTTTTATTCTATGTGGGTTGCACCGCCAACGGAAGGGGGAAATAAAATCGAATATGTTTTGTTTTGCTCGAATGAGCCTTATCTTATGAAGAAACTTCAATTGTATTAAAAAGGGAATTAGCAAGTTCCTTCCCTCATACTGAGAAAACATTAATTCTTCAGTTCATTTCAAAATACTTCAATTGGTACGCGCAAGAAATAGGCTAATTCGGCAGCCTTTTGTTCAATTTCTCGCGGAGTAAGATTCTCATCAGTGCCAGTCAAGGGAATGGCTCCTTGGCCTCTGATTTCCATATAAAGGACACGACGAGGATAAAGACCCTCTTTAACCTCCATTCTGATGGATTGGATATCTCTCATAAGGAAACGAAGGAAAATGCGACGATTTATTCCAGGAAATCCCCAACGAAAAATACAAACTATTCCTTCTTTTCTATCAAATCGGTCATAACCACTACCTACATTCCACGCAATTGTACACCACAAATAGGAGCTAATGAATAGACCCGCGATCCCATAGAAAGACATCACGATTCCTTGTGGAAAAAAAATGATTTGCTGAGATGGAAATACGGATATCAGATTCCTACCAAGATAACTGGAAGTTCCAACCACTAAGAATCCTAATGAACCCAAAAAAAGGATACAGGCCCAACAAAAATTACTTGTTTTTCGAGACCCCGTTATAAGTTCTATCCAGATATGTTCTGATCGCCAGTTCATACTATACTTATACTATACTAGATCTAGTTGTATTCGATTGGAATTGAGAGAATAACCCAAATGAATTTTACTTTACTTTTATTGACCCCGAAGTAACTCTCATCAACTAGCACTATTTTGACGGGAACTATTAGGAGTAATTGGTTAGATACATTGACTTTCTATTTAAAATATTCGCCGATCCATTTTTAACCAGCTATACCCGCATATAATATGCATGCATTTATGCAGATATCATGTACCCGTATGTGTATCAGTCTTTCATTTGTGTTCGGAAAGCGCCACATATCGTACCATATTACACTAATATAAATATCTGTATTATGATCCAGTGTTGAAATAAATTGATGAGATTTGGTCCCATCGAATCTAGACAATCTTATTTTTTTGGACATGAAGAGATAAAGAAGCCATTGCAATTGCCGGAAATACTAGGCCCACTAAAGGCACAAAAATAGAGGGTAAGTTGAGATCTGTCATAGAATGGGTGCCCCAATTTAATATTTGTACCTATTATAAAGATATCTTATGATAAGTATATCTATTATAAATAATATTAAGTAGTTAATAAGTGCAAGGAATGTAGAACTGAATTAAGTGTACCTATTCATCTTTCTACATAAATATGTATGATAATTCACTTTAATTTAATATAATATAAGAAATTTTTTATTCTTCTTCTCCCATCCTTTTTTTTTCTTCTTTATATTTTTCTAATAAGGGGTTTAAAGAGTTTATTATGAGTTCGCGACTTTCACTAATCCGATCCAACAAAACAAACGGTGACTCGATTCTATAATAAAAAGGGGGGGTTCTCGGTAGATATAGAAATCATTTCTTTCTATTCTATATGCCCTCTATATTTCTTATATAATCTTATATAAGATTATATAAGAAATTATAAATGAATATAATATAAATTATAAATAAGATATATTATTGTCTATATTAATATTGTCTGTCCATATTAAAATTAAATTAATACGCAAGAAAGCCGGATAAAATTCTTTTTATTTTCTTTCTGTCTTTCCTTTCCCCAATTCCTCGGAAGGAGAAACTCACTCTTTTATCTTTTTTTTATCCTATTCTATTGCTATTGATTGATAAAAGGTTCCTGATTACTAATCATGAATAGGGGTAAGATAAAAAATAGATCTGGAGGAAAAGATCAAAAAAAAAAAAAAATTATCCGAAACTTCTGACTCTTACTACAAGTAGAACTTATGTCACCAAAGAAAACACCATTCTTCTTAAGTTTTTTTTTGATTATGATGAACTAAATAGAAATACTCGTTCGCTACAAATAATTGAATCGAGTGCTATACTTTAATTTTTTGAATTTTGATTCAGAGGAAAGAAACCGTGGAGCTGAAATAACTCACTCAGAACACCTTTTAAAGGATTACGTGGTACGATTGGGTCGAATAAGCCCTTATGGAATAAATACTCAGCCGCTTGTGAACCGTCGGGTACTGTTTTATTCAATGTTTGTTCAATTACTCTTTTACCCGCAAATGCAATGTAGGCATTTGGTTCAGCAATAATGACATCTCCCAACATACCAAAACTGGCTGTTACTCCACCGGTTGTAGGAGATGTAAGGATTGATACATAGAATAACTTTTTATTTGATTGATAATCATATAAAGCAGAAGATATTTTAGCCATTTGCATCAAGCTCAAACTTCCTTCTTGCATGCGTGCTCCCCCAGAAGCACACACAATAATGACAGGTAAAGATCGATTAGTAGCATACTCGATCAAACGGGTGATTTTCTCGCCGACTACGGATCCCATACTACCTCCCATGAACTGAAAATCCATAACCCCAATTGCTATCGGAATACCATTTAGTTGACCTATGCCTGTTTGAACAGCTTCAGTTAAACCTGTCTTTCTTTGATAAGAATCGATACGATCCTTATAAGGTTCTTCCTCTGAATGAAATTCAATAGGGTCCATAGAGACCATATCTTCATCCATAGGATCCCAAGTGCCCGGATCAATCGAAAGTTCGATTCTATCTGAACTACTCATTTTCAAATGATATCCACACTGTTCACAAATATTCATTTTTGACCTAAAAAATTTTTTATAATTTAATCCATAACAATTTTCGCATTGAACCCATAAATGTCTGTATTTTTTATTTATATCGAAATCATTAGACCTTCCTCTTATATTGAAATCGCTGCCATTACTACTAGTTTTTATATTAGAATTCCCGCTTTCACTACGACTTACACTTTCAGTACAAATGAAACTATAAATATAACTGTTACTGTAATTGTCGGTACCGCCTGAAATAGAACTATTAATACTGACTTCAAAACGAAGATAACTATCAATGCAACTATTAATGTGATTATTCCAACTAGATTGAGTATCATACATGTAATGATAATAGTAGTGATTCTTACTCTTAGACCCACTATTCAAATAACTAGAAAAAAAACTTTCTAGTTCACTCAGAAAAGAACTATCATTGTCAATCTCAAAAATCTGATTTTCAATATCAAAATATACAGAATAACTGTCACCATTACTATCCCTAACTAAAAAAGTGTCATCAGAGATTAAACTCCAAATATTCCCGATATCCAATAAATAATCAACATTACTGAAAGTATAACTGCCGCTATTACTCCAACTAGGAGTGTTTTTACCCGTATCATTTATAATGGGTTCTTCACTTCCACTGGTATTTCCAATAGCATCAGAACTATCCATTGATTTACTTAGCCCACACCTATGTTCTAACTTTTCGTTAAACAACATCGAATTGAACCACCATTTTTCCATAGAGTCTTACCCGCTCCCTATTTGATGAAAATACAATAGATGAATAGTCATTCGATGAATAATAATTTTACCATTTTATTTCCTATCAGAATTAAGCATATGGATTCAATCACTAGGATTGTTAACTAACAACGAGTGAGTATTGAAAGAAATGATTCTCCCTTTTTGGGGAATCCGGGGGTATCACTTCGATATACATATATATATATATATATTATGATAGAATCTTTTCCTCAATTATAACTATAAAGACAGGTTTCTCTCATGTCATGTACAAATTATCAAGGAAAAGATAAATAGTTCTTTCTTTTCTTCCTATAAATGAAGAATTCATTCTCGTATAATCTCGTATCGTATAATATAATTAAATAATACGTTTGTATTGCAACATGGAACGAAAAAGACAATATACAGGATGGGTGGAAGGAG